ACGTATCAATAAGCTAGACCCATGCTACGAGTTGTCTCATGCCATAAATAAACCCGGACACTCAAGAAATCCGTTGGACAAGCAGATTCACATCTCTTACAACCTACACAGTCCTCTGTTCTTGGAGCAGGAGCAATTTGCTTAGCTTTACATCCGTCCCAAGGTATCATTTCCAATACATCTGTGGGGCAGGCTCGTACACATTGAGTACACCCTATACATGTATCATAAATCTTTACTGAATGTGACATTGGATCTATCAATTTTTTGAACGTTATCAATTTTCGATCTGGTAAAATCAGTAGTAACTGAATCATATATTGTAGACACCAGACGAATCAGTGGTTTACCAGAATTTTTTTTTAATTGAATAATCAATCTACTTCTGGATCTGGTCATGAGAATGAGAGAGGTCCAAGATACTTTGATTTATTACGTTTCAGCAAACATGGTCATACGAGTTATACACGACACGCTAATTCTAATTGGTAAATATTCTATATATCTGTCTTTATTTATATCATTACGACTATTTATTCAACAAATTCGATTGATTGATACGAGTTGATTTTCTGTTACGATAGATCGACGAAACAATAGCTGGCCCAATAGCTGCTTCAGCGGCTGCAATAGCTATAACAAAGATCGAGAAAATGTCTCCTTTTAATTGTCGACTATCAAATAAATCAGAAAATGTTACGAGATTTAGATTAACCGCATTCAGTATAAGCTCAAGACACATAAGTGCTCTAACCATGTTTCGGCTTGTGATCAATCCATAAATACCGATAGAAAATAAATAGGCACTCAAAATAAGTACATGCTCGGTCATCATTGACCAACTCCTCATCAATTGAGATTGATTTCAATATGAACAACAATACAATTTAACCGATTTGATTGACTAGAATATAACAAGTACGGAAAAAAGGAAGGTATTAGTAATGGATCGAACTCAAACCCATTCAATTTAATATATGAACAATAGAATATCAAAATGGAACTGAAGGGAAATTGATGTCATAATAATAACACAGAACAAAACACGGCCTTATTTATTTTATTTGATTTTGGATTTCTAATTCTAAGTATTTATTACTGACGAGCCATAGCAATTGCACCTATCAAAGCAACTAAAAGAATTATAGAAATGAGTTCAAATGGAAGATAAAAATCTGTTGATAAATGAATTCCAATTTGTTGAACGTTACTTGTCAGGTCCTGCTCTATAATCTGGTTTGATCTTGTAGTCCAAATAATCCCGTACCATGACGTATCTGAGATAGTAGTAATTAGTGAAAAAAGAATACTTGTACAAACCAGTGAAGTAACTCCATCTCCAACTGTCCAAAGATATAAATCCTTGTAATATTCTGAACCATTCATGAACATCACAGCAAATACGATTAAGACATTTACGGCTCCCACGTAAATAAGGAGCTGTGCAGCAGCTACAAAATAGGAGTTAGATGGAATATGGAATAAGGATATACAAACAAGAACCAATCCTAATGAAAAGGCAGAATAAATTGGATTGGTAAGTAATACCACCCCTAGGCCTCCTAATATAAGACCTGATCCTAGAAATACTAAAAGAATATCATGTATTGATCCAGGTAAATCCATTATGTGTAAAATAAGAGATAAATAAGTTGAAATATTTCATTTTCATGACCTTACTGACCGGGCCAGGAAAAAAGAGGTTACCCTATCTTTCTTTTTTTTTTTTTTCTTGTATATGCCTAATTGAATTGAATCTTAATGTGGTGTGGATTGATGTAGATACAGTTATTGGACCAATCCCGCTTTTGTATCCGAAAGAGTAGTTGAAATTTGATATTTCGAAATCATCACGGATATATGAATCTATTCTAAATTCAAATCAAGTCGTGATTCTCACCAATCAATAGTTATGTTTTGTAGTTACTAACCAACCAAAATGAAAGAAACTTCGCTTCTTTAGATCAAAACGGAATCTTAGTAATTGGTAATCGTTCTTGAATCAAGGGGGTTATCCGTGGCTATTTTTATTTGAGTCGAATTCATAATTGTTCGAATTGTGTAATCTCCAATTACTGACATTGGTAACCGACCCAAAGCAATTTGATTATAATTCAATTCGTGACGATTGTAAGTAGAAAGTTCATATTCTTCAGTCATTGATAAACAGTTTGTTGGACAATACTCGACGCAGTTACCACAAAATATACAGATTCCGAAATCAATACTATAATTAAGCAATCGTTTCTTTCTAATATCTGTTTCCAATCTCCAATCAACAACGGGTAGATCTATGGGGCATACACGAACACATACTTCACAAGCAATGCATTTATCAAATTCAAAGTGGATTCGACCGCGGAAACGCTCTGATGTGATCGATTTTTCATAAGGATATTGAATAGTTACAGGTAAACGATTCGCGTGAGATAAGGTAATCATGAAACTTTGACCAATGTACCTTGCAGCTCGTACTGTTTGTTGACCATAATTCATGAAC